TTCACTATATTTCTTACCGGGAACAGGGCCTATCACAAGAATATTTTTTTTATCGGGACGATAACTCTGAAAAGAAAGATTTCCTATCTTTTCTTTCAACTCAGGAGAAATACGGTCGGGCGGCGCTAATTCGAATCCCTCGGGCAAAATAAGAACAGCACCCACATTTAACCCTCCCTTTTTCCCATTACCAAGAACTTGTTTCAGTTGCATATCATAAGGAATTCGAAGAACTGCTTCAAATACAGTATCGGGAAGCACAGTTTGGGGAACTTCAATATCCACGGGCTTATTAGCTAAATGGCAATTGGCACATACAATTCGTCCGGTTGCTTCTCGTGGGTTTTCATAACCCTGCTGCGCAAAAATGGGATATGCATTTGAAATAGATGTCCGAGTTATTACGTATATCATGATCGATACAGAAATCGATCGAATCATCTGTTCCTTTACCCAAGAAAAAGTATTTCTATTTTCCATATCCAATCGCAGATCCCAGAATTTCTACAATAAATTAGATAGGTAGCTAAGCTAATCTAGTTCCCTATACACGAGTCTGTTGTCATTCTACTGCAACAGTTGTACTGGAATGATGAATACCTTGAGCAGGTAGAAATAGAAAGAATTTTGCTAAAATGGAAAAGGGCTTTCTTTCTAAAGGAAGAAAGATGCTAATTTGATTAATATCAGGAAATCGAATGAGTTTATGCTTCACTAATTGAATGATAAATGACTACAAGCGAAGGAGATAGACGGTTTAAAGAAAAAAAGATCCAAAATTTAAAACATGTATCTAGAATCACTGGAAAACTACAAACAAAAATAGTGAAAATTAGCTCATTAGGAGCCCATCCAAGATCGTTGTAGACCCAACGAATTAGTAGTTCCCAACCGCGGGTGGAGTGAAATCCAACAAAAAAATCAGTAACTAAAAGAATCAAAAAAGCTTTTATTGAGTCATTTAAGTTATAGAAGAATTCCTGAACCCAAGAATTCAAAATGACAAGTTCCTCTTTACCCAGAAAAAAAGAACCACTTAGAATAGCCAAACAGATTATATTTGTCGAGAAATGCAAAATGATATGGAGATGATCCTCATTATCTATTTTGACCAATTGTATTATTTCCTTGTGTATTCCTATAGGAGGTTTTTGTACATGTGTCTTCGGTTTCTCTTTTATCATTTCGTCCAAGAGAAAAAGTTCTTCTAATTCTATGAATCTTTCTAGAACCTTTTTCTCTTGAATATCAGTTAAGAGAGTTTCAGATTGCCTGGTATTCCACCAATTCTTAATCCAAAGTTCCAGACATTTGTTAAAAGAGAAAGAGACTCCCCAGGGCAAAAGTACGATAAATACAAGATATAGGAAAGAAGGCAATGCTTTCTTTTTTTTCATTTTTGATCTGTAAATTGAGTTGTTAATGAATCTGCTTCATTCGCTGACTCTATTTCATTCGCTGACTCTATATGATATTTCTTTTTATTTGAAGCAAAAATTCTATAACAAGGTTTGAGACCTTGTATCTATTCCTCTTTTTTGTATACTAGTGGAATTTCATTGCATTGGGTTCTTTCTTAGATCTAGATGGAGTGGAATAGAGAAATAGAATAAAAAAAAAAGCCCTTTCAGATGAAAATGGAAGAATATTATGCCATATATCTCACTTGGACAAAACAAATTAGAAGCAATTTTCTCTTATCCTCGTTTGTTCCTTTCTTTAGATAAATACTCAAAAATCTCCTTACAATAACGAATCCAATTCATTCAATTCATTTCAAAAAAATTAAATCGGTATTCAAAATACTTCAATTGGTACGCGCAAGAAATAGGCCAATTCGGCAGCTTTTTGTTCAATTTCTCGTGGAGTAAAAAACTTCTCATCAGTACGAGTCAAGGGAATGACCCCCTGGCCCCGGATTTCCATATAAAGGATACGACGAGGATAAAGACCCTCTTTAACCTGAATTCTAATTGATTGGATATCCCGCATAAGGAATCGAAGGAAGACGCGACGTTTTATTCCAGGGAATCCCCAACGAAAAATGCACACTATTCCCTCTTTTCTATCGAATCGGTCATAACCACTGCCTACATTCCACAAAATAGTGCACCACAAGTAGGAGCTAATGAATAGGCCCGCGATTCCGTAGAAAGACATCACGACCCCCTGTGGAAAAAAAAGAATTTGTTGAGATGGAAGTACAGATATCATATTCTTACCAAGATAACTGGAAGCCCCAACCGATAAAAATCCTAGTGAACCTAGAAAAAGAATACAGGCCCAGAAAAAATTACCTCTTTTTCGAGAACCTTTTAGAAGTTCTATCCATATGTGTTCTGATCGCCAATTCATATTAGATATACTAAATCCAGCAGCGGTCGATTGAAATTGAGAGAATAAGCTAAATGATTTTGACTTTACTTTTTTTGATTCTGAAATCGCCTTCAGTAACTAGTACTCCTGTGAAATAATTGGTTAGATACATTGACTTTCTATTCAAAAAATATCTGTTGATCTACTTAAAATAAAACTCGCTATACCCGGCTCCGCATATGCATGCATTTATGCTCGTAGCCTATATCCGCATCCATAGCCGTTTTTCATTTGTGTGTAGAAAGAGCCACATACCCTACCATATTATATTACTTACACTAAAAAATATCTGTATTATGATCCTGCGTGGAAATACATTGAGAAAATTCGGCCCCATCGGTTCTAGACAATCTTATTTTTCTGCACATAAAGAAATAAAGAAGCCATTGCAATTGCCGGAAATACTAAGCCTACTAAAGGCACGAAAATAGAAGGTAAGTTAAAATCCGTCATAGAATAGGTGTCTCAATTCAAATTTACTATTTCTATCTATTCGAAAAATATCTTAGGATTCTTATAATATAATTAAGTATATCTATTATAAGGAATATTGACTATTGTATTTTTTAGTTTGCAAAATAAAGATTTTTTATAGAATACTATAGAATACTTTAGTATTCTATAAAAAAAAATGAATGGAATGGATAATAAGAAAATTGCAAAAAAGGAGATTAAAAAGATTTGATTTTTCTTTTCCCGTCCTCATGGCCTTTCTATCCTTCTAATCGAACTTGAAATTGGATTCAAAAGAAAGCGATTGTGAAAATGAAATACCTCTTTCAGAATACCCTTTAAAAAAGGTCTCAGTACGACTTTTAGTCGAATGCGCCCATTTCGAATCCTAAATCAGTTTCGTCTACCTACTTCCACATGCAATACTTCTTCAACCACTCTCGGACCCCCACAAACGCAAGATGCGCGTCAGGTTTTGAAATAAGGATATCCCCCAACCCCAGTATACCGAAACTCGCTCTTATCCTATCCCACCGGTTGTAAGGATTCATACATAGGGCTTTTTAGTTGATTGATAGTGCCGTAAAGTTGAAGCTTTTTTAGACTTTTTTATTAAGCTGTAATTTCCTTCCTGCATACGTGCTCCTCTATCCTCTAGAAGCTCATACAATAATGCGCGGTAAAGGCGGAAAAATAGCATACTCAATCAAAATCAAAGGGCAAATTCTCTTACCTACTACAGATCTCATACTACCCCCTTAGACTTTTTAAGGCGATATACCACCCAAAGGGTATGAAAATGCCGGGTGGAGTTAGCTTTTCGACGAAAACCCGTCCCGTGCAGCGAAGTCCTGTTAGTAAGACCCCGCGCAAGACACAAGAATGGATTATAGAAGAATATTATTCCGAATACTCCTCCGGACGCGTATAGTAGCATTGCGATTCCTAATCTTTTTTCATTGATTCTTTCCCAATAAATAAAGACTTTTTCTGTAAATACTGCGTATTTGATTCCATTATCATATGATAATACTATATTTGTATTTATTTATTGTATTATACCTTTATATATTCTAAATATATAGAATAGAGGAATCTCGATTTGTCAAGTCTCATGATCGTATCAAGATCTATTTTTATTCGGCTCAATCTTAAAAAAAAGATTGAGCCGAGTTTAATTGCAATCAATTAGAAGAATAAAGAAGAATTACTGCATTTCGTAACTGCTTTTTTCTCTTTCTATTTCGCTTCTTTTTTATTTAGACCTTCTTTATATCTAGTTTTATCTACTTATCTATAGTATCTACCGGCTCGAACTCAAATTTGATCGCCTTCCATATTTCACAAGCTGCGGCTAGTTCAGGACTCCATTTGCAAGCTGCTCGGATAATTTCATTACCTTCACGAGCAAGATCGCGCCCTTCGTTACGAGCTTGTACACAAGCTTCTAAAGCCACCCGATTAGCTACTGCACCAGGTGCATTTCCCCAAGGATGTCCTAAAGTTCCTCCACCAAATTGTAATACGGAATCATCTCCAAAGATTTCGGTCAGAGCTGGCATATGCCAAACATGAATACCCCCTGAAGCCACCGGTATAACACCTGGCATAGATACCCAGTCCTGAGTGAAAAAGATACCGCGAGCACGATCTTTTTCAATAAAATCATCGCGCAATAAATCAACAAAACCTAAAGTCATTTCGCGTTCCCCTTCTAACTTACCTACTACTGTACCGGCGTGGACATGATCTCCCCCAGACATACGCAATGCTTTAGCTAATACACGAAAATGCATACCATGATTTTTCTGTCTATCAATAACTGCATGCATTGCCCGGTGAATGTGAAGAAGTAGGCCATTGTCGCGGCAATAATGAGCCAAAGTAGTATTTGCGGTGAATCCCCCAGTTAAGTAGTCATGCATTACAATAGGAACCCCTAATTCCCTCGCAAATATAGCTCTCTTCATCATTTCTTCGACTGTACCTGCAGTCGCATTCAAGTAATGCCCCTTGATTTCACCGGTTTCGGCCTGTGATTTATAAATTGCTTCGGCACAAAAGACAAAACGGTCCCTCCAGCGCATAAATGGTTGTGAGTTTACGTTTTCATCATCTTTGGTAAAATCAAGTCCACCGCGTAGACACTCATAACACGCTCTACCGTAATTTTTTGCGGATAATCCCAATTTTGGTTTAATAGTACATCCCAAAAAAGGACGGCCGTACTTGTTCAACTTATCCCTTTCAACTTGGATACCATGAGGCGGACCTTGGAAAGTTTTTGAATAAGTAGGGGGAATTCGCAGATCCTCCAGACGTAGAGCGCGTAGGGCTTTGAAACCAAATACGTTACCCACAATGGAAGTAAACATGTTAGTAACAGAACCCTCTTCAAATAGGTCTAATGGATAAGCTACATAAGCGATAAATTGATTTTCCTCCCCAACAACGGGCTCGATGTGATAGCATCGCCCTTTGTAACGATCAAGACTGGTAAGTCCATCAGTCCAAACAGTTGTCCATGTACCAGTAGAAGATTCGGCAGCTACTGCAGCCCCTGCTTCTTCGGGCGGAACCCCGGGCTGAGGAGTTACTCGGAATGCTGCCAAGATATCAGTATCCTTGGTTTCATACTCCGGGGTGTAATAAGTCAATTTATAATCCTTAACACCAGCTTTAAATCCAACACTTGCTTTAGTTTCTGTTTGTGGTGACATAAGTCCCTCCCTACAACTCATGAATTAAGAATTCTCACAACGACAGGGTCTACTCGATATGGATTAGGCGTAAATGAAACCTTTGCAAAAATCTTTTAAAACAAAAAGGGTATTCAATTAATATCAACTCATTAAAGAAAATGGAGGGCATACTTAAGTTAATGAATATGTTTCATTCATATATAATGCGTACACCCTGTGTATGTTCTATCCTATAGGAATTCTACTATAGGAATTCGATAGGAATTGAGTTGTTGTTATGGTAAGTTAACATGGTTCGTTATTAAACCATGGATTTGATTCACCAAATCCATCATTATTGTATACTCTTTGATAGATATAGCGCAACCCAAATCAATCCCTAATCCTTATTTTACAAGTTCTTAATAGGCCCCTTTCTTATTTTGAATGTAAATACCTAAATACTAAGAAAATTCTCTGTTGACAGCAATCTATGCTTCACAGTAGTATATATTTTGTATATCGAAGTCCTAGATAGGAAAGTAGAGTAGGGACAGATCCTCCACAAAAGGCGAAATGTATATGAAAAAAAAGATTGATTGAACTTTCCAACGGACTCATTCCATGAGTAAACGATTGAATGGGATTCGCTTGGGCAACGAAATCAAGTCCTCGTCCCCCTTTCTCTCTTATTGAATTAACTAATTCATTTCCTTTTGACTTTTGGATTTTTGGCTATTTTTTTGGATTTGATTTGGCATTATTCAACAAGAAAAAATTCGACAAATTCCTTTTTTTTTTGAAAATTATGTGATAATTATGAGAACCAATCCTACTACTTCTCGTCCCGGGGTTTCCACAATTGAAGAAAAAAGCATAGGGCGTATCGATCAAATTATTGGACCCGTGCTGGATATCACTTTTCCCCCGGGCAAGTTACCTTATATTTATAACGCTTTGGTAGTCAAGAGTAGAGACACTGCCGGTAAGCAAATTAATGTGACTTGTGAGGTACAACAATTATTAGGAAATAATCGAGTTAGAGCTGTAGCTATGAGTGCTACAGACGGGTTGATGAGAGGATTGGAAGTGATTGACACGGGAGCTCCTCTCAGTGTTCCAGTCGGTGGAGCTACTCTCGGACGAATTTTCAACGTTCTTGGGGAACCTATTGACAATTTGGGTCCTGTAGATATTAATGCAACATTCCCTATTCATAGATCTGCGCCTGCCTTTATCGAGCTAGATACGAAATTATCCATCTTTGAAACAGGTATTAAGGTGGTCGATCTTTTAGCTCCTTATCGACGTGGAGGAAAAATAGGACTATTTGGGGGGGCTGGAGTAGGTAAAACAGTACTCATCATGGAATTAATCAACAACATTGCTAAAGCTCATGGAGGCGTATCCGTATTTGGCGGAGTAGGGGAACGGACTCGTGAAGGAAATGATCTTTATATGGAAATGAAGGAATCCGGAGTAATTAATGAAAAAAATTTGGAGGAATCAAAGGTAGCTCTAGTCTATGGTCAAATGAATGAACCGCCGGGAGCTCGTATGAGAGTTGGTTTAACTGCCCTAACTATGGCAGAATATTTCCGAGATGTTAATAAGCAAGACGTGCTTCTATTCATCGATAATATCTTTCGTTTTGTTCAAGCAGGATCGGAGGTATCCGCCTTATTAGGGAGAATGCCCTCCGCAGTGGGTTATCAACCTACTCTTAGTACAGAAATGGGTTCTTTGCAAGAAAGAATTGCTTCTACAAAAAAGGGATCCATAACTTCGATCCAAGCAGTTTATGTACCTGCGGACGATTTGACCGACCCTGCTCCTGCCACAACATTTGCACATTTGGATGCTACTACCGTACTTTCCAGAGGATTAGCTTCCAAGGGTATTTATCCAGCAGTAGATCCTTTAGATTCAACCTCAACTATGTTACAGCCTCGGATCGTTGGCAACGAACATTATGAAACTGCGCAAAGAGTTAAGGAAACTTTACAACGTTACAAAGAACTTCAGGACATTATCGCAATTCTTGGGTTGGATGAATTATCAGAGGAGGATCGTTTAACTGTAGCAAGAGCACGAAAAATTGAACGTTTCTTATCACAACCGTTCTTTGTGGCAGAAGTTTTTACCGGTTCTGCAGGAAAGTATGTTGGTCTTGCAGAAACAATTAGGGGATTTCAACTAATCCTTTCCGGAGAATTAGACGGCCTACCCGAACAAGCTTTTTATTTGGTGGGTAACATCGATGAAGCTAGCACGAAAGCTATAAACTTAGAAGAGGAGAACAAATTGAAGAAATGAAATTAAATCTTTATGTACTAACTCCTAAGCGAATTATTTGGGATTGTGAAGTGAAAGAAATCATTTTATCTACTAATAGTGGCCAAATTGGCGTATTACCAAACCACGCCCCCATTAACACAGCTGTAGATATGGGTCCTTTGAGAATACGCCTCCTCAACGACCAATGGTTAACGGCGGTTCTGTGGAGCGGTTTTGCGAGAATAGTTAATAATGAGATCATCATTTTAGGAAATGATGCGGAACTGGGTAGTGACATTGATCCGGAAGAAGCTCAACAGGCACTTGAAATAGCCGAAGCTAACTTGAGTAGAGCTGAGGGTACGAAAGAGTTGGTTGAAGCGAAGCTAGCTCTCAGACGAGCTAGGATACGAGTCGAGGCTATCAATTGGATTCCCCCATCCAATTGAATACAATCCAATGGTTTAGTTGATACAAAGAAAAAGGGAAGAGGGGTAGAAAAAGTTATTAGATAGCGAAGCGAAGTAAGTCCAATGCTATCTAGTAATTTTTCTACCTACCTACCTACTATTGGATTTGAACCAATGACTCCCGCCGTATGAAAGCAATACTCTAACCACTGAGTTAAGTAGGCAATTTATCACCACAAAGGAAGACCCATTACTTCGATCGATTATAGATCGAATCCTTTTTATAAGCAATACTGCTCCGTTATTGGTATGTTATATAGTAAACAGATCAAAGGGATATCCTCTGGCATTAGAGAATATTCATCTTGACAAGAAATTATCTATATGTTAAGATATCTCTGACAAGGGCTATAGCTCAGTTCGGTAGAGCAACTCGCTTACACGTGCGCCAATGCTTTTCAAGGGAGCTTATTATGCAATGAACATAATTGATCTTATTGCAAAATCAATGTCTTACTTCATGGATTCGAGAGAATAGGAGAACAGTAGCCTGACAAACAGTCGGTTCAGTCCGATTCAGGTGCCAATTCAGGTGCCTAATCAAATAGAACCCTTATTGATTTGCTAGTTGATAAGGTAAATATCCAGCCCACTAAATGCTAGGCGTAATGAGGATAAGGGCCTCCAAAAAACTTCTTTTCGTTCTATGAACTTTAAGGTGTATGAAGTCTCATAGTCAACTCTTGCAGCGGAACGATAGAGACTCCATTTCACTTAGGTTGATTTAATTTAGGCCGGAGGCAGACCTAAGTCAAGGTAATCCTCCTTTGAAACACTTTGGTATTGCTCCTAGATAGATCATAATACAAATAATCAATCAGAGCACAGGGAGCCATCTCATTATCTTTCCGTAAAGAAAAACTATGGTGGACTAACTGATCTTTACATCAGTTGATGAAAGAGCCCAATGCAAAAAAATGCATGTTGGGTCTTTGAAACAGTTCGAATCATTTCGATAATAATCCGTTTGATCTGTTTTACCGAGAAGGTCTACGGTTCGAATCCGTATAGCCCTAATATGTCCTTTTTTTAGATTTTAGGATAGAGATCCTATGTTTCCTTTAGTATAGTTTTCATTTCCTCATTAGTACTTGTTTATAGACTGGACGGTCGCTTGCGCCATAGAATAGAGATAAAAGCATTACCACAGGCTCATTCATCGAAAATCTTAGAGACAGGAAAAGAAAAACGAATTTCTATCAAATCAATAGAAGGAAGGATCCCTTACCTGATTTGAATTCCATCCTCCTTCAAATAGGATATGCTCTAAGTCCCTAGACTTCCCTATAATAACTGCAATGATTTTCTCCATCTTGCGAATTCCTACTTTGTTTGAAGTATATTACTTTGCTTATATATACATTATCTAAATCGATCTACTTTCTATAAAATAGAAAAATTGAAATAAAATCCAAAAATAAAGAAAGAGTAAATAAGAAAACAGAATATTCTGTCTCATAGTTCTGAAATAGAGTTCTTTATTTTTATAGTATTACTCCTCATTAGGCTGCATACATTAGTCATCCTATCTTAATTAGGTTCTAATTATAAATAGAATGGAAATCAAAAAGAAAGGGAGTCGGGATTCCATTGGATGAATCTTTAAAGAAGACAGGGCACAGAGGAAACAAAGGCTAAACTAAGTGCTTTGATTTGAGCAAAACGGATTCTTGTTTCACCGAGGAAAAGAGAGAAGTTCTGGATAAATTGACAACGCTGACTTGAATTGACTAATTAAGTTCC